TTTTTATAGATTCTGTCATTTCACTGATTCGTACTAAATAACGAGCTAATGAATCCCCCTCTTTTTGCCATTGGACTTCCCAATCAACTTCATCGTAACACTCATAATGATCAACTTTACGAAGATCCCATTGTATTCCGGAAGCTCGTAGCATTGGTCCCGACAAACCCCAATTTATTGCTTCCTCTCCACCAAGAATACCTACTCCTTCAACTCGTTCTAAAAAAATAGGATTCCGTGTAATAAGCTTTTGATATTCAGCAATTCCGGTTAAAAAATAATCGCAAAAATCCAAACATTTATCTATCCAGCCATGAGGTAAATCAGCAGCGACTCCACCAATACGAAAAAAATTGTGCATCATTCGCATACCGGTGGCAGCTTCGAATAGGTCATATATCAATTCTCTTTCTCGAAAAATATAGAAGAAAGGAGTCTGTGCCCCAATATCTGCCATAAAAGGGCCAAGCCATAACAAATGCGAAGCTATACGACTTAACTCCAACATAATGACTCTGATATAACTGGCCCTTTTAGGGACTTGAATATTGCCTAATTGCTCTGGCGCGTTTACAGTTATTGCTTCTGTGAACATAGTAGCTAAATAATCCCAACGTGTTACATAAGGCAAATATTGTATAATTGTTCGATTTTCCGCAATTTTTTCCATACCTCTGTGTAAATAACCCAATATTGGTTCACAGTCAATAACATCTTCACCATCTAGAGTAACAATGAGTCGAAGAACACCATGCATTGATGGGTGGTGAGGTCCCATATTGACTATCATTAGGTCTTTTCTTGTAGATGGTACAGTCATAGGTTTTTCCTGATTCATTCTTCCATGAATTGCTGAAAGTGAAAAGAAGTTCATCAAACTTTAAGCGAATAATTCAAACTAACTCTTCAAATTAACGAGTTTTTCTCTCTCGAATATCCAACTGCCCTATTAATTCTTTATAACGTGCTCTATTTTTTTTTGACAAATAAGCCAACAACCGTTGACGTTTTCCCAGAATTTTACGCAGACCTCTCTGAGATAAATAGTCTTTTTTGTGCAATTCCAAATGTGAAGTAAGTCTCCGTATCTTATTGGTGAAACTTACTACTTGAAATTCAACAGATCCTCTGTTTTCTTTGTTTTCTTCTTGTTCTTTCAAAAGAATTGAAATAAATGAATTTTTGACCATAAAATAATTGGACACTCCCCTTTTTACAGATATTTATTTTTTTAATCAGTAATAATAATGTTATAAATTTTCATGTAGTATACACAACAATCATCATTTCTTTATATTGATTTTCTCAATTAACATTAATCAATCCGATTTTTGAGTTCATTTGGATAGTGATACAAAAAGACGATACCAAATAGTTTAGTACGAAGATTCTGTATATATAGGAAACTCAAAATTTAAAATTAGGGATACATATATATCCTTAACATACTAAAGCGGCTACCATTATTGGTGTGAAACCAATAGCGATTCATACAAGCTAAATCCTCTAATCGATAATTAGGCCAAAAAAAGAAGTTTAATTTAATTAATTCATTTTTTTTTTTGTCAAAATTTTTACTTTCATCCAAAAATTGACTCCAGTTTTTTATCTTGTTCTCCTTACATAATAATGGATTTATCTGCACATTATTTTTATTTTTAAAATTGAAAGAAATTAGAATTCTCAATTCTCTACGACGTCTAGACGATAAAATTTTTTCAGGAACAAGCAAATCATAATTATTTTTGTCTTTATTTAGAGTTTTTGTTTTATGTCTTGAAATGGATTTATCAAAATTATTCTTAGCAACATTTTTAAGGTTTCGGTATCTTTGATTACTTTGGTGCTTACTTTTATGAACCAAGGAAATACCTATAATTTGATACATAAAAAACTGTCCGTCATTTTTTACAGATAGCCGGGCAGGTTCCATAATTAATATTCCCTTTTTCGTTAATTGTGTAAGATTTAAACGTCTCCTCATTATATCCAGATTCATTTCTTTCCTTTGAATATAGGATATAGTAATTTTTCTTACATTTATGAGGCTAACCAGGAGACCATATATCTGGATATTATTCATCATTTTTTGATTCAATTGATTCAAACGTCCAGTCCATCTTAATTGCAAAGGAAAATCTCCTTTAAGGAATATTTTTAGTTTTTCGATCGATTCTAAAAAAGATTCTTCATTATTGTTTTGATTCTTTAATTCAAAATATTGTTTTGAATTGGATGGGCTAAAATTTAAAAAATCCTCATCCTCCTCTTGCTTTCCCTTGATGTTTTGATTTTCAATAAAATTTGGATTTATATTTAAATTAAAAAGAAGTAAGTTACTTGGGATAAACCAAGGTTTCTCTTTATATTTATGATAAAGTATCACAAACTCTGGAAAGAAAAACAATCTCGGATTTGATATGAGGCGGTTTAAGATTAAGAATTTTTCATTCATTCCCATCCAATCAAAAGACATTCCCATCCAATCAAAAAAGACCTTTTTGTAATTCATTTCGGAATTTGAATCAATCGGAAGATAAAAAAGACCATTATTATGAATTTGATCACTTACTTGGATTTGGTATTTATTAGGTTCAACCTGAATATTTGTATTCAATTTCCAACCCAAATATTTTCTATCTGTATTTTTTTCCATATATATACTATCACTTTTTCCTAAATGATTCTTGATAGGAATATTTTTGAGTATGTTAACAATTTTTTCTTTATTTCTGGTAGAATTTTCTTGCTTCTTATTTGTTTCTACTGATGATCTATAAATATAGGACTTATTTTTAGTTTCAGAATGAATATATTTATATGATAAACGATTATATCTATAGTTTTTTTTTAAATTCTCTTCTTTATTTGGTTTTGGTAATAAATAGACTTTCGAATTTTGTTTTTTTTTGTAATCAAATAATTGGTCGTTTTTATAGGAATACCATTTATTTAGATCCTTATTTTGAGATGTATGGCATTTCTTTTTTCCATTTCTCCCTTTTTGTGGAACTAATCTAGACCATGTAATCTGAGATAAATCGTATTGATAATGACCTCTTAACCAGTTTTTCCATGGATTCATTCCATAATTTGGAAGTTTCTTATGTCTTACTTCGGAATCAAATATTTCTTGTCTTCCAAAAAAATCCTTTATTTCATTTTTAAGAAAAAAAGACGGTTCATTATACTGAAGAATAGATCTTAACTTATTGAAGTTAATAACCTGGGTTTGTGAGAATTTTAAAAATACATATTTTTGTGACAAGTAAGATAAATCAAAAAAAATATGTGACTTCCGCTTACTATTTCTAAGATTATCAAAAGCCTTTTTTATAGTCATAGTTGAAATCAAGTCAATTTTATTTTGTTTTGTTTTATTCATTTTTTCTTGATTTGTTTCCTTATTGTCAATGTATTTATCAAGAATTTTTTTTGTTGATTCCATAAAAAGTTGTAGAGCGATTCTGCGCGTATTAATGATACATAGAAAGATATCTATGTATATTTTTTCAATTAAAAATTTCACTATTAATTCAATATTTTTTCTTTTAAATATTTTCCAAATTTTTTGGGGGGATTCTCCATCATTCTTTTTCTTTTTTTTTTTTTCCGGCGTTACTTTTTTTTTATTTTTTTTCATTATTTCTATTTGATTTCTGATTGTATTTCTTCTATCAATTCTATGTTTAATTTCTTCTTCTACCTGTGAATAATTTGTAAAACCTGTAGATCGATTTTGATTAAGTGATTCATGAATTATCTGATTGCTGATTATCAAATCCTTTTCTATTTCAGTTTCATTTGATTCATATATTTCTCTCGGTATAAATAATGGAATTTTCTTTCCTTTGAAAAGTTCTTTTATTATTTGTTTTACAAATAAAAATGCTTTTGCTTCTTTTTTTTTTATTTTTTTTAAAGCTCTTCGAACTCTAAAATTTAATTTTCTGATTTCGACTTTATAGTCTATATCTTTAAAAATAGGTTCAAAAAAGGAAGGTGTTTTTCGTGGAGGACCAAAAGGGTATTCCGTTTCCATTCCCAAAACTGTTAAAAAACAAGAATCAAAATCATCTTGTTGTTTTCTATCTCTATCAGAGAGTCGTAGCTTAGATCTGTGCCAAGGTTTCAAATGAAAGGGATATAGGATTTTGATCTGAAAACCTTCTCTTAACCAATTTTTAGGAAATTCTGTTTTGGAGAATTGAAGACCATTATAGCTGCATTTTAGATAAATTTCTCTATTCCAATCTTGGAAATCCTCGTACCATTCCGGAGATTGTCGTAATAAAATACGGCCAATATTCTTAGCTATTATCAATAAGGGTAATTTAATATATCTTCTAAAAATTGATTGAGCTAGTAATAGAACACTTCTTGATTTTTGTGCATATGGAATGTTTTCCCATAATTCTATTGTATCTTCCTGGTGGTTTTTTTTTATTTGGAATTGTTGATCTAAAATTTCGAATTCTGACTTTTTATCCAACCAATCTCTAATATTAAAAAAAAGTTTCATTAGGTTGGATATAGGAAAAGGAAAATCTTCCAGTTTTTCCAAAAAAAGCGGAGAATGGGGATTTCCTTGAGACAGTCCCCAAATAACCATTTTACGTCTTTGAATACGGATAGAGCCTTTGATTACGAATCGACGAAAATCTGGTTCTTCCAAATAACTTACAAAACCCGAGTCTCTATTAAATTTTCTATAAAGATTATAATTTTTGAAATGAGACTTCTTAAAACTTCGTCTGGAACGAGTTAAAAAAGCTATATATTTAAATCTTCTTGTTCGAAGCTGATGATCCAGCCCTTGCATTATGCCTTGTTCTTTTCGTCGTTTTTTAAAATATTGTTCCAACTCGTTAATTAATTTGTATGACCATCGAGGGGGTTTTTTACCTATTTCTTTTATTCCAATATATTTTTTTTCGCGTTTAGAATTAGTGAAAATTCCGTTCAATGAAAACTTTAACCTATTATTTGAATCAATTTTT